GCTTGGGCTGCTTTAATGGTAGTCTTTACGTTTTCCCTTTCACTAGTAGTATGGGGAAGGAGTGGACTCTAGAAGTACTACTAATTGAGTTTAGGAACTAAACAGTATCACTTTTTTTTATAGATCGTTCGGCAAAGTTTTTTTTATTTAAAATTTCACTATTTCAATTTAAAATTTTATTTTTAAATTGAAATAGAAATGAAAAATATCTTCATTTCGAAATTCTCTTGGATTTTAGTTGAGTAATGTATTCTATGAATAATAAATATATATGAAGAATACTCTTTCAATCAAAGAAATATTTCAATTATTTCCGTGTTCGTATTTTGAAAGTAAAAAAAGTAAAAGGAATACAAATGGTAGGAAATTTATTCCAACTGAATTCTTCATAAATTTTCTATTTCGATGAACTGACTCTTACCAAAGTTAGATATGGACCATGAGGAAGAACGGAACTTTTTTTTATTTTGTTTACCTCTTTACTGTTCAAAGATCAAAGAGAAAACAATTCGGTTATTCCATTACGTGGATACACATTGGGAAACAACATAGTAGTTGTCCAACGAGATACTGCACATCCTAAAATATTGTCTTGGGCGAGTCACATATTGCGCCGCTTGTTTTAGTTTTACTATTTTAGAAATTTTATTTATGTTTTGCTTGTTTTATTGAACCCATTTCATATCATGGTTCAAACGTTAAAAGTCGACGGGTTTTACTAATCCTTTTCGAAATCCGAAGAAGTTCCCATGGATCATTTGTCAACTCCTCAATCAATGACTTCTTCGATCGGGATTCATATTGAAAATAATCAGAAATCTAGGAATTCTAATCGTAAAAGTCGCTTTCGATTATTTCAAATTAATTTAATTGAAATCAACACAAATTAAATACAAATAGATAAAGCAAAGAAATAGAATTGGGATACTATATAATATACATTATCACTATATATATTATATATACGTAATTAAATCGATTTCTATATATATAGAAAAGGAATATGATGATACTATTGTAGATTGATCTATTACTATTGTAGATTGATCTATTACTATTGTAGATTGATCTATATTAATCTATATTAAATTAACCCGCATTACAATACAACTTTATACACTACAATAACAATACTAGATAGTATGGTAGAAAGAAATATCTGAATCTTTCTACCATACTATCGTATCTCATAGAATACGACTGATTCTAGTCTGCCCATTTCATTTAAGACGCGAAATTTTTATCCTTTTCTTCTCTGCAATTATTGATAAGAAATAAAAAATCAAGTTTAATTCAAATTAATCACCTTGGCTGACTGTTTTTACGTATATTATAAGTAAAAAAGCAGTAGGAACTAGAATAAACAGTGCAGTAGCAATAAATGCGAGAATATTTACTTCCATAATCTCATTGTTTAATTTTTCTTTAATTCGCAATAACTCGGGAGTTAATCCCATAGAGATAAAAAATCTTTCGCCTGTAAATTCAATGGGATGCATTACATCTCATGATATCGAATCGGATCAATATCATGAATAACAATATCGGAGCTATCAAATCGATTCATCGTCAAGAATTGAATAGTATAACATAGGACGATCTTTTATCCATACTGAACTCAAAATTTGATTCCCAATACAATCAATAATTCCTTTATTTATTTATCATTCTTTTCCATTCTTTCTTTTCTATAACCTACCGCCCTCTTTGTACAATCATCTGATGAAGTATCATCTAACCGCCTTTCCACTTACCATTGGTTCTAAACAAACCCCAACAAACAATAGAAGCTCAATGAAAAAAAAGGAAGGAGCTAAGTTATAAACTCCTTTTTTTAATGATCCAATCTTCTTGGAAAACAAAAGAAGTATGATAAAGACGAGTACAAATTCCGGTATAAAAAAATCGAATATTCCATCAAATTAACTATTTTTTTATATATTTATATATAAATTTATAAAGTTTGTTCTTTCAAGGAAAAACCCTTATAAAAAAACAAGGAAAAACCCTTATAAAAAAAAAATGCATTACCTCGCTAATAAAAAAGTGATCCTTGTTTGATCTTTATTTTTTGAATATCCTCTTTCATTGGATTAGTAATGGGACGCATATATCAAAAGCTCAATGCGAAATTTGAATGAGATAGATTATTTCAAATTAGTAAAATTTGAAATTGAGGTTACACAAAATAGGGCCCGAAAAGGATATACTTTTATTTTAATCTTAAAATAAAAGTATTCTATACTATTCTATACACAGTAACTATGTTCAATTTATTTTATATTGTACAAATTCCATTTATGTATGTACTCCCGGGAAACTTATGTATGTACTCCCGGGAAACATACAATACTCTACTCTATTTCATATTTCACAGATCGGGAGTAATTGAAAAAGCCAGACCCAGTACAGTACGGTATCCCGTGGAATCCTGAATCTGATGCTAATAATATAATAATTGTACTAATCCACATATGCCTCTCTCCCATCAATCGAATCG